AAGTGAATTCTTCTCAATATCCATACTAGGATTAGGACTATGATACAAGTAATTCCTGACATCTGGTCGAAAAGGAATAGCAAATCTAAAGAGAGGCAAAAGGCTTTTCATAATTTTTTTGTTCTTTTTTACGAATTTGATAAAGCTAAATAGACAGATCTAAAAATTCATTTCGGATAATTGAACCTTCTCAAACTGTTTCTTTTTAAGAACCAAAAAGATTTGTGCCAAAACAACCGATCCTAAGAAGAACAAAAGGCCTTGGACACGTAATGGATCTTGAAGTACTATTTCCGCATCCCCCTGACCAAATCCACCCACATTAGGATTACTGGTTAATGGTTGATCGAGTTTAATGGATTCGCCCTCTGAAACAAGAAGTTCTAGGCCTCGAGGGATAATATCAATCACTTCGCGTCCATTCGATGCATCCACTATGGTTATTTCGTATCCCCCTTTTTCTTTTCGTAAAATTTTGCTTATTATCCCTCCTGCCGTAGCATTATAAACTGTATTGTTACTTTTGCTACCATCAGGATAAATCTGACCCCTTCCCCTGTTTCCACCTACATATATAGGATATTTTAAGAAGTGAACATCTTTATTAGTAGCAGGGTCTGGGGCAAGAATAGGAAAGGTTATTTCACTATATTTTTGACCAGGAACAGGACCTATTACAAGAATATTTTTTTTATTGGGGCGATAATTCTGAAAAGACAGATTTCCTATCTTTTCTTTCATCTCGGGTGAAATACGATCGGGGGGGGCTAATTCAAACCCCTCCGGTAAAATAAGAACAGCTCCCACATTCAAAGCTCCTTTTTTACCATTAGCTAGAACTTGTTTTAGTTGCATATCATAAGGAATTTTAACAACTGCTTCAAATACAGTATCAGGAAGTACCGTTTGTGGAACCTCAATATCCACGGGCTTATTAGCTAAATGGCAATTGGCACATACAATACGCCCAGTTGCCTCTCGTGGATTTTCATAATTTTGCTGGGCAAAAATCGGATATGCACTTGAAATGGATGCCCAAGTGATTATATATATCATGAGTGAGACAGATATGGAGCGAGTAATCTCTTCCCTTATCCAAGAAAAGGTATTTCTAGTTTGCATGGTCCAATCATTTATCCCGAAAATTTCTACAATAAAGTTCGGTAGGTCGATAATATACTTCCCTAGCCACAATTCTGCTATTTACATTTACTAAAAAAAATCAATTTTTGTTTGTTGAAATATACAAGGAATCCCTCATGGGTAAAAAGAGTAAAGTAAATACGACTTTGATTTGGTTATGATGTATAAGGTACGAAAGATTCCAATTGGATCAGTGAATCATTTTTTAGTCGTTTATTGCATGATAAATCACTACAAGTGACGGAGATACACGATTTAAATAACGAAAGATCCAATATTTAAAAATTGTATCAAGAATGACTGGAAAGGTAGAAACTAGACCAGATAAAATTTGCTCATAATGAGCAAACCCAAAATCTTTGTAAATATAACCAATCATTAGTTCCCAACCGTGAGGCGAATGGAATCCGATACATAAATCAGTTAATAAAAGAATCGAAAAAGCTTTAATTGTATCACTTAAATTATATAGGAATTCTTGAACCCAAGAATTCAGAATAAAAAGCTTTTCCTTAGCCCAAAAGGAATAACCACTTAGAATAACGAAAGATATTAGATTTGTCGAGAAGTGCAAGATTGTATGGATACGATACTCATTGTGTATCTTGATGAATTGGATCGTTTCTTTGTGGATTCCTAGACGAAATTGTTGTAAATCGGTTTCTGGGTATTCCTTTATCATTTCATCGAGCTGGAATAGGTCCTCTAATTGTATGAATTTTTCTAGAATACTTTTTTCTTGAATATCATTCAAAAAAGTTTCGCATTGTCTAGTATTCCACCAATTAGTAATCCAAGTTTTCAAACTTTTATTACAGCAGAGAGAGATCAACCAGGGCAAAAAAACTATAGATGTAAAATAAAAAAAAGGAATGAATGCTTTCTTTTTTGCCATTTTGAATCTGTGAATTGTTAATGAACCTACCTCATTTGTTGATTCTATTAGATCTAATATTTCTATCGAGCATGAGTTTCTATTCTAATTCGAATAGAATGTAGTAAGCCTATGAATCCATTTTCTCTTTTTCTGGTGATTCAATACTGAGTCTTTGCTTTGAATTTAGAAAGAATAAAGAAATAGACTCAGAATACACTTCCAACTTGAATCAAGAAAAAAATTGGGTTTCCAGGATGTTATTCCCCCTTTTTTCGATCAATACTAATTTCGAGACGAAGAAACTCCTTTTCTATCAAATATATCAAAAAAAGGAGCATAAAAGAATAGATGAATATTCAATTGACAAAAAAAAAAGCAAGAAATTCTTTAGTTTTTTCTTCCTACTGCCAAAGCATTTAGTCTTTTAAAATAAATTCATTTCAAAATACTTCAATTGGTACACGCAAGAAGTAAGCCAATTCAGCAGCTTTTTGCTCAATTTCTCGTGTAGTAAAATTCTCATCAGTACGAATTAAAGGAATAGCCCCTTGACCTCGAATTTCCATATAAAGGACACGCCGAGCAGAAACACCCTCTTTAACTTCTATTCTGATGGACTGAATATCTTTCATAAAGAATCGTAAAAAGATGCGACGACTTTTTCCCGGAAATCCCCAACGAAAAATACGCACTATTCCTTCTTTTCGGTCGAAAAGATCATAACCACTACCCACATTCCACAAAATAGTGCACCACAAATAGCAACTAATAAAGAGACCTGCGATCCCATAGAAAGACATCACAATCCCTTGTGGAAAAAAAATGATTTCCTGAGACGGAAATAACGATATAACATTTCTACCAAGATAACTGGAAGTTCCAACCAATAAGAATCCTAATGAACCTAAAAATAGGATAAAGGCCCAGCAGAAATTACTTGTTTTTCGCGACCCCGTTATAAATTCTATCCATATAGATTCTGATCGCCAACTCATATATATTAGATCCAGTTATACAATTTTTTGGAATTGAGAAAATATGACTTTCCTTTTTTTGTTTTCAAAGTAACTCTCATCAACTATTTTGTTTTGAACCTTTACCTTATTACCTTAGGAATAATTCATAGAATTGTTTATATCTAAAATAATAACATCTCCTTCCTTTATATGATCCCCTATAGCTATATACATACAAATAAATAGATTGACTTGAATTTCATACATCGGACCGATGATGATCCATTTTTCAAAAGAGCGCAAATTGATTTACGTTTACCCATGCATAAGAGCTTTTTTTATTTATGTTTGTAGGAATCTATGTGTTATACAATATTCTACCAAATGGGTCTTATCGAATCGAAGTTTTTAAAATAAAAAAAGGAGTGATACGATTCGGTCTCAGCCGATCTAAAAAATCTTATTTTTTTGAATATGAAGAAATAAAGAAGCCATTGCAATTGCCGGAAAGACTAGGCCTACTAAAGGCACAAAAATAGAGGGTAAGTTATTGAAAGTTGTCATAAAATGGGTACCTCAATTTAATATTTGTACCTGTTATTGTTATATTCTGAATTCTAAAGATATCTTAGAATATCTTGTATTTTTATTATTTCTATTATATATATATTATATAATTATACTAAGTATCTTTAAGTAAATAGATATCTAATACTAATATACAACCTAATAGAAATATATAGAATAGAACCTAATAGAAATAGAATAAAAAACTAGGTACAAGAAACGCCAAACTAACTAAATCGACTTATTAATCTTTCAAAATCAAATAGATGTATCATAATCCCTTTGTTAGATTTATTATTCTTTTTGTCTTCTAATAGTCATTAATAAAGAAAAAATTTTATTCCATTAAAAATTTCTACAAAATTTATTAGAATCTGATCCAACAACAGGGAATTTTCGGGAAATGCAAAAAGATGGAAGACGCTCTATAGATCTGTATCTATCTCTATTTGAATTATCTATACATATGCAAGCAAGGGAGGAAAATGAACTTTTTTTTATTTGTCTAGTCTAATTTGAACTTCCCCAAAGGAAAAATTCACTTTTTATCTTGTTGATAGAGGTTTACTGAGTAGTAAACAAGAATATCGATAAAAAAAATGATTCAAAAGAAAAATGAATTTTTCAGGGTTTTCGTTTAATTCTGATAAACTAACCGTTCTATTTGATTTAATTTTTGTTCAAAGGAAAAAAAGCATGGAGCTGAAATAACTCGCTCAGAACACCTTTTAAAAGATTACGTGGTACAATTGCATCCAATAAGCCCTTACGTAATAAAGATTCAGCCGCTTGTGAACCGTCAGGCACGGCTTTTTTCAATGTTTGTTCAATTACTCTTTTACCCGCAAATGCAATATAGGCATAGGGTTCGGCAATAATGATATCCCCCAACATACCAAAACTAGCTGTCACCCCACCGGTAGTAGGAGATGTAAGAATTGATATATAGAATAACTTTTTACTTGATTGATAATCACATAAAACCGAAGAAATTTTAGCCATTTGCATCAAACTTAAACTTCCTTCTTGCATTCGTGCTCCTCCGGAAGAACACACTAAAATAAGAGGTAAACATTGATTGGTAGCATACTCGATCAAACGAGTTATTTTTTCGCCTACTACGGATCCCATACTACCCCCCATAAACTGAAAATCCATAACCCCAAGGGCTACCGGAATACCGTTTAGTTGACCTGTACCTGTTTGAACAGCGTCAGTCAATCCTGTAGTTTTTTGAGCGGAGTCAATACGATTTTTATAAGGTTCCTCCTTCGAATGAAATTTAATGGGATCCGCAGAGACCATGTCTTCATCCATAGGATTCCAAGTACCCGGATCAATCGAAAGCTCGATTCTCTCTGAACTACTCATTTTCAAATAATGTCCACATTGTTCACAAACATTCATTTTGACTTTCTTATACATTAATCCATAACAATTGTCGCATTGAATCCACA